CATAGCAAATCCTGTCGCCACTTGTACTAAAAAACAAGTCAGTGTAATTCCTCCTAGACAATAAAATATGTTGACATGAGGAGGAACATATTTACTAGTTATATCATCCGCAATCGCCTGAATCTCGAGACGTTCTTCAAACCAATCATAGATTTTATTGAGATAGGTGCGATTCCCCCTCAAAGAACCGTATAGGAGACTTTTATCTCGTACAGCTCAAGCAAAAACACCCAAAATCGGTTGGAGGGGAAATGGTAGAAAGTTTGAAACTTTTTCATTTCCGATTCAATCTTCTCTGAAGATCCGAAGGAAGAAAAATCCAAAAGCTCGTCTTTGTGGTGATAATACCAAATTCTCAAGTCGGCTCCGTTGTCTTTATCTTCATCTTTACGGGCCTCTTGAATGCTCTCTTCCCTATTTTTTGTTAGAATGTGGACTTTTTTTCTGATTTGTTTTCTTTATTAGTCATTATTAATAGGAATTCTCTTGTTAAGACCCGCTGAATCGATTACAACCTCAGATGCATACTAGAACCACGATGATTCAATAAAAAGACGAAGCTAAGCCTAAAGATTCCTTGAGTAAGAATGATTGGATCATCACTTATTTCACGAATAGATAAATTAAAGAAAATCCAAAGAAACCTTTGGCTTTGAGTCAAAATAAGCATAAATGGTTGTTTAAAAGAAGAAATTGCGATTTCTAAATTCGAATTCGTTGAAAAAACTTTTAGGGGTCCGGCCGCGAGGTCTGAATATTAAGTATGAATCATAGTTAAAATAGTTCGGAATCTATTTCCTATATTCCGTGTTTCAGATACTCGAATAAATATCCGACGAAGTAGAACCGTCTCTCTGAAGATGACAGACCCCTTCTCTGTCCGATCAATAGGATCAATTATAACAAGTCACACACTCATATTCCAGAAAGACAGAACAAAATTCCACGATCGAACTACCAAAAGAGAACAGGCTCAAAATCCGAGCTCTAAAGGATTCATTTGGTATTGAAAAGCTAGGTTGGAGTTCTTATCGAGCTAATTCATTGAAATTCCATCCAATAAAACGGAAGAATTATAAATCTCCAAAATAATAGATAGAAATACCGCAAATAAGGCCATTGCGACACCCATCAAAGGGGTCGTTCCCCACCCCGGAGCGACTTTACCATATTCCGAATTCAATGGTTTTAATAAACTGCCCACATTCGTTCGTTTTGGACCGGATCGAAAATCGTTCTCAACAGTTTGTGTAACCATAAATCCTATTGTAGTCATTGAGATCTGTTGACTTTGTATACTCTTCCGTTGTAAATAAACGATCTTATCATAGATCCGTTGTCTTCTTGAAATTTTCTAATAATGGAAACAGCAACCCTAGTCGCCGTCTTTCTATCTGGTTTACTTGTAAGTTTTACTGGGTACGCCTTATATACCGCTTTTGGGCAACCTTCTCAACAACTAAGAGATCCGTTCGAGGAACATGGGGACTAGTTGAAGTAATGAGCCTCTCAATATGCAATATTGGGAGGCTCATTACTTCAATTGAAATCGAGATAATGAAAAGACTTTCATTTTTTAGTTGGAACTTTAGGCGGTTCTCTAAAAAAGATAGCGAAAAAAATGATCCCTAGCGTTGAGACTAAGAGGAATGTATAAACCAATGCTTCCATAGATTCGATCGTGATTTACAATTATAGCTTCCATACCTATTTGTTTTTTCTTTCTTTTATTGGGGACCATCTCCCGGCTACCGAAAGAGCAAGAGACAAAAAAACGGGGAGTCAAAGCAAGATTTCTCTGCTACCCTCTATCAATATCAAAATCACTAACAAATCATAAAAATAAAATAGATTCAAAAGACATCAAAAGAAGGTTGGATCAGACTACTTGTCTTCTTGTAGTTGGATCTCCAAGTTTTTGGAAGGCTCCAAATTCTACTTGAGCATCCAAATCTGGGTCAATCCCAGCAAAAACATCTCTGAACAGGGTTCTAGCACCATGCCAAATGTGTCCGAAGAAGAAGAGCAAAGCAAATGAAGCATGTCCAAAAGTAAACCAACCCCTTGGACTGCTCCTAAAAACACCGTCGGATTTCAAAGTAGCACGATCTAATTCAAAAATTTCACCCAATTGAGCGCGTCTAGCATATTTTTTCACAGTTGCAGGGTCATTATAACTGACTCCATTGAGTTCGCCACCGTAGAACTCAACAGTTACACCGACTTGTTCGACACTATACTTCGATTCGGCTCTTCGAAAAGGAACATCCGCTCGAACAATCCCAGCTCCATCTACCAAAACGACCGGAAATGTTTCAAAAAAAGTGGGCATACGACGTACAAAAAGTTCACGACCTTCTTTATCTCTAAAGATAGGATGTCCTAACCATCCAACCGCTATTCCATCCCCGTTATCCATTGAACCCGCCCTGAATAATCCCCCTTTTGCCGGATTATTGCCGATGTAATCATAAAAAGCTAATTTTTCGGGAATTTTAGACCAAGCTTCTGATAAACTTTGATTTTCGGCTAACCCCGCACTAATTCGTCGATATATCTCTTGTTGGAAGTACCCCTGATCCCATTGATAACGAGTCGGTCCAAACAATTCGATCGGGGTAGTTGCTGAACCATACCACATAGTTCCGGCAACAACAAAAGCTGCAAAAAAGACAGCAGCGATACTACTGGAAAGGACCGTTTCGATATTACCCATGCGCAATCCCTTGTATAGACGTTGGGGCGGTCGGACGCTAAGATGGAATAGGCCTGCTAATATGCCCAATGTCCCAGCCGCAATATGATGAGAGGCTATTCCTCCCGGAACAAAAGGATCAAAACCTTCCACGCCCCACGCTGGATTTACCGGTTGTACTTTTCCAGTTAATCCATAAGGATCGGACACCCATATTCCCGGACCATACAAGCCTGTTACATGAAATGCACCAAAACCAAAGCAAGCCACCCCCGCGAGAAATAAATGAATTCCAAAGATCTTGGGCAAATCCAACGAAGGTTTTCCTGTACGTTCATCAGTAAATATTTCTAGATCCCAATACACCCAATGCCAGATAGCTGCTAAAAAGCACAAGCCCGAAAACACAATATGCGCTCCGGCGACACCTTCGTAACTCCAAAGACCCGGAGATGTTATAGTCCCCCCTGTGATACCCCAGCCACCCCATGAATTGATTATTCCTAAACGCGTCATGAAAGGTATGACAAACATACCCTGTCTCCACATTGGATCCAGAACGGGGTCAGAAGGATCAAAAACTGCTAATTCATACAGAGCCATCGAACCGGCCCAACCAGCAACCAGAGCTGTATGCATTATATGAACAGCAAGCAACCGGCCGGGATCATTCAATACGATAGTATGAACACGATACCAAGGCAAACCCATGAAAATACCCCTTTATCAAAGAAAAAAGACACTACGCAACTTTATTGCATTGGACACGACTATACTCTGCCGATGTTACGTCCCCCGAGGAGAGGGCGATTAGTTCAGAGCAAGGGTTCAGAATTTGTTTGATTCTATTAGGAAGAATGGAACAATTTCGTTCGTAGGAAAAAAGAGAAGCAGATTTATTCTATACTCGATAAGTACCAATACGCAATGGGCCGCGTGATGCCTTTTCTATAAACGAATGTGCCCATCCTTGTTCATGATTACAGGGGCCTAGTTCTACGAATTGATCTTATTCATTCTGTCTTTCTTTATGCATTTTTGATAAAGAACAATATTATAAAAACAATAAAACCCTTCTTACGTTTTCACATCTAAAGTATAATATTTTTTGATTTTTTCTTTCATTTAATGCCTGTTGGTGTGCCAAAAATACCTTATGATATTCCTGGCGACGACGAAGACGAGGAAGCAACTTGGGTTGACTTATAGTGCGACTTGGCAGATCTATTGGGTCATATGGGCTTTCCCCCTTCTCTCCCCGATCAAGAGATCCTCTATTTCGCCCAAAAAAGATGAATTGGATCATCAAAAATTTGGAGCGTGAAGTGCAATTAGATCCTTTTTTTAAGGGGATTCAAATTACTATTATCAATTTAAATAATTTATGGCTGGCTCGGTTGGACTACGAAATTGAAATATCCAGACTTCGTTTAAAAAAACCAATTGGTAATATATCTACCATTACTCCTTATAAATTATAAAGGGATTCCTCTTTCTAAAGAAATCTTCTTTGGAAATAGAAGTGATTTTAAACTGTTCTCTTAATCAATCGAGTAATATGTATAAAGACCTCAAATATTTGCCGGACTGTACGGATTGAGAAAAAAGAAGTGGTAAGGGGAGTATTTGTCCTATATGTGCAAATCGAAGGCGGGCAGCTCTTTACCCGGAGTAGAGTATAAACCTAAAAAGAGTAAGATAAAAGAGGCCCAGTTTGGAACAAGAAAATGACATCGTGATTTGGATTGGATCTCGATGAAAGAATACATCAATGAAAAGTGAATTCGATCCGTTTAATGAATTCTTTTTTCTAAGGAAAGGAATCAAAACTCATCTTTATTGAAAAATCGAAGACAAATTAGGAGTCAGTAAAGAGCATGCTCTGAAATCCGAAAGGGGATTGGAATATACACATTGATTTTTTTGCAAATTTTTTTGAACCGTATGCGCCAAACGGCGCCTGTACGGTTCCTACGGAATACAATTTTAACCTAATCGACCGACTTTATCGAGAAAGAGCACTTTTTTTATTCAAAGACCTTAGTCCCGAGACGGCGAATCACATTGTCGGTCTTATGATATTTCTGAATATCGACGATTGTAACCAAGAGCAATTTTTATTTATAAACTCTATGGGTGGAGGAGTAATGCATGGGCTAGCTGTTTATAATGCGATAAATTTTGTGCTACCAGATGTACATACACTCTGTCTGGGAGTAGCCGCTTCAATGGCAGCTTTTGTCCTGGCCGGAGGCTCACAGACTAAACGTATAGCATTCCCTAACGCTTGGCGCCAATGAGGTTTTATTTGAAAGAAAAAAGACGACTATGCCTTCGCCATATGAAAAATGAATCTCCATATGCAATATGAATAAAAAAGTAATAATAGCATGGCACTTTGAATTCGATATACAAAAGTTTTTTTCCAAGCATTAGATTTCTTATCGAGAGAGTAGTATGAGATAAAAGGTATTTCCGATGTGTTCTTATCGATCGGCAGTGCAGGTCAGCGTCACAAACTTTTTTTCACACGGCAGATCTCTTAATAATATTTATGTTCGGAACTAGTGAAAAAAAAGATTCTTTTTTCCTTAGGGTATTTAATCAAATAAAAAGCAACTTTGGGATTGCTTAATCATAGACAAAAACGAAATATAGAAAGCAACGGAGCCATCATAGTAGTTTTTAACTCCCACGAAAGGAAGGGTGGTAATTTGATCATTTTCCGATCGGGGTCTAATCAATCCTATTTTTCTCTTTCGTTGGGGGGCGTAAGGATCAATTTTATTCTAGAGCCGTATGCAATGCATAGAAAGATGCCTGTACGGTTGTTCAATTCTATCGTTTTTCTTGCTATTCTTTTCTCTTTCTTTTATCTTCCCTTCATCATGTACAATAGAAAAACCTTTTATTTTGTTATATCATCAGGGTAATGATCCACCAACCTACTAGTACTTTTATTCAAGGCTACATGGAAGAGGTAATCATGGACACAGATTTGGTGCTAAAACTACGTGAAGAGATCACAAATTTTTTTGTACAAAGATCGCACAAACCTTTCTGGATGGTCTTCGAAGACATGGAAAGAGATGTTTTTCTGTCACCAGAAGAAGCCAAAGCTTATGGAATTGTTGATTCTGTAGGGCTTCAAGAGCTTCAAGGGCTTCAAGAGCGTGAAGGGCGTAAATGATACTAGCCTGTATTTCGCGCAAATCCCTAATTTGAGATTACCCCTACCGACCGAGTTGACTCGGAATAATCCGGTTAAGTCGAAATAATCCGGTTAGGTCCGGTTAGGATGGATCTAAACCATCCAATTATATCTATATCTATGATTCAACATGCCAACTATTAAACAACTTATTAGAAAGACAAGACAGCCAATCAGACATGTCACAAAATCGCCCGCTCTTAAGAGATGCCCTCAACGTCGAGGAACGTGTACTAGGTTGTATGTGCGACTCGTTCAGATCATAAAGGAAAGCGAACAAGTTTCCTGTATCAAAGGTCAGTACCGGTGAATAGGCTGGAATGAAAAAATGAACTCTATTTACTATCTAAAAAACGAAAATGGATCATATGCCTTTCATTGTGTAGGAAATTTATGGTTTCTCGTGGTGTAAATTCAATCACCTCAATTTAAGAATTCTCCATTGGTAGCAAATGCTTATCCATTAAGCGGAGGAACTCTTGGTTTCAATTTCAAAGATTAGGCCACCCTCTTGTAAGAACGGACTAACAGGGTCAGCTATCCAGCCAACCCTCATAATTAAATACCGTTACTGTATAGGTAGATCTCGTTGTGAAGACCTAGTTACTGGATAATTCATGGGTAGAGCTAAAGAATGTGAACTATACAAGTTCCCAATAGCATTAATTAAAGGCTCCGGTGTATAGAGAAGACCTCACCGTTTAAGAAGTAACCATAGAAACGATGGAATCCACTATTGCTTTAGAATTTATATTTCTTATTATCTTTTTAATACCTAGTAGAATCCAATTTCAAATTGTGAGGTAAAACAAAGGTCTCGAAAAAAATAAAAAATCGTGGTCGGGAAGGTTATCGTAGCCAAAGCCATTGGAATTTTTAGTTTATACATTGGAAAAACTCATTGGGTTATTAATAGACTCAGAAGGTGAAAAAAGAATAACTGCAAGAACGGAAATCAATTAGTTATTCGACAAAGTTTGATTTATGTATATTCAATGACCAGAACTAGACGGGGATATATAGCTCGGAGACGTAGAACAAAAGCACGTGCATTTATATCAAGCTTTCGGGGAGGTCTTTTAAAGACTCAACAAGACATAAGAGCTTTGGCTTCGTCTCATCGGGATAGGAATGGGCAAAAAAGAAATTTTCGTCGTTTGTGGATCACTCGAATCAATTCAGTAATTCGTGACGAATGGGTATATTATAACTATAGTAAATTCATCCATGATCTATACAAGAGACAGTTGCTTCTTAATCGTAAAATACTTGCACAAATAGCTATAGCAAATAAAAACTGTCTTTATCTAATTTCCAATGAAATCATAAAAAAAGAAAATTGGAAGGAATCTGCCGGAGTAATTTAAACGGAGTTCCCCGGAGAATGACCTCCGGGAAAGTAGAGTCAAAATGAATCAAAAAAGAAATAGGACTCAACACTTTCAATCAAAAATTTGGAGTTTGACTTCTGAATCCGATTTTTTATTTGTTTTTGTCTTACGAAACGAGAAGCAAAGCCGGTCCGGATTGTCGGATTTTTGCACAAAGCATCAATCTGCGTTTGAGTTCGGATGTTAATTTTCATTCAAGTGACGAAAGAGTAAGCCTATTTTTTTTTGTCTCTGACGGTCGCCTTCTATTTCTGTGTGTTTCTCACAGTCGACTTATATTTCTTTCCGTCTGGCTTATATTTCTTTCTGTCTGACTTATAGTTCTTTCGGACTCTCGCGGTCGACTTGTTTCTTTCACCGTGTTTCTCATTAGTAATAAAAGGTAAGGAAGATAAAATACGAGCTTGTTTTATAGCAAGAGTCATTAATCGTTGTTGTTTCAAGGTCAATTTATTTACCCGTCTAGATAATATTTTTCCTTGCTCACTAATAAATCGACCAATTAAACTCATGTTTCTATAATCAATTCGATCCCCCGATTGGATCGGGGGCAAACGCCTACGCAAAGATCGCTTGGATTTAAGAAAAGGTCGCTTGGATTTAAGAAAAGGTCGCTTGGATTTAAGAAAAGGTCGCTTGGATTTATCCATGGTTTGTTTAATTTATTTCTTGAAACCGAAAATCCTATTTCGGTTGGATCTATAAAATGAATTAGAATACATAAAAACAATAGGATTTTCTTTCTATTCAAATTATCTTAGCAATAATTAGCATGGCATTTTTCCTCCTCCTGGGGAGGGTGCAAGTGCTCGGTTCGAGCTATTTCGTTATCTCCCCGTGAATCGTATGCTTGTAACAATATGGACAGAATTTTCTCAATTCCAATCGATTAGGCGTATTGTGCCGATTCTTTTGAGTCATATATCTGGAAATGCCTTTTGATGCCTTATTAACACCCTTTCGAACACAAGTAGTACATTCTAAAATAACTGTTATTCGGATATCCTTACCCTTGGCCATGAACCTCCTTTGGATTTTTTATTTACTCAACGCTTTTCCTTTCGATTCGAAATGAAGAAGAAAGAAAAAAGTAGAAGTTGCTAACTTGAACTCACATTATGAAAAATTTTGCTACAATCAATATATCCAAATAAGATCCAAAGATTTCGCAACGATATTTCAAATCACAGTACACGATTTCGTTTAAGTATCTTGTATAATACTCTTCGCTAGACCCACATTTTATAGTCTACTTCCATTCCTCTATTATTCTATTATTCGAATTTGAATCCGAATCCCACAGCCGTTGAATCCAATTTTCTTCTTTCTCTTTCCTCCCTTATTCTAAAAATCAGAAAAAATAGAGAAAAGAGAAATAGAGAAAAGAAAAATAGAGGGGGAGACGTGATTAGTGACAGCTATTTCATTGTAGTTCTAATCTTCTTTATTCTTTTCCACGTCGCTAACTAGAATGAAAAAAAGGGGAATGTCAACGCATCCGGGAAAAAACGATTAATCTCTATCAACAGACCTGCTAAAGACGCGAACCATAGCGCACTTAGTACCGGTGCCACGGAAAGATATGTTTTTAGATCTCGCATTGAAAACCCCCTTCATTTTATTGTAATACATAATGATAATACATATATGATCAGATGCATAGGTAGTTAACGACCACTTTTAATTGTACTAGAATTGTCCGCGAAATTTCTAATTCAAATTGACATGTACAATGATCCCGTAACTATATTCCATATTTTTCTTAAAAGATAAGATAAAAACGTCCTTTTCGTCTCGAGCATTCCCCAAAAATAGTCATTGAATTTTCCAACAGATTCCGTTCCATTTTTCAAATGGATAAAATTTTTGTATGAATCTTAATGCATATTAATTATATGTTAAATGAGACCAAAAGGATGAAATGAACAGATAAATTCTATCTATATTATAGAATCGATAGACGAAAAAACGATGTGGAAAACAAGACGGGAATTCTTTACAATGACACGTAGACTAATTGGAGGGATGTAGCGCAGCTTGGTAGCGCGTTTGTTTTGGGTACAAAATGTCACAGGTTCAAATCCTGTCATCCCTACCTATAACTACTCGAGAGAGCAGTAACGGGGGATTCGGTGAAATCGAGTCAAATTGGACAGATATAATCTTTCATTCTTATGATCCTATGTATAGTCTATCCATGATGTATTGAACTTACAAAAAGAATCCAACCCTTTTCTTTCCAGTCTTATCTGTTTTGATAAGAAAGCGCTCTTAGTTCAGTTCGGTAGAACGTGGGTCTCCAAAACCCGATGTCGTAGGTTCAAATCCTACAGAGCGCGAGTCCGTTCTTCTTAGATTGAACGAGCGTCACTAACTCGAATAGCAATTTGAATTTGACCTCCTTTTCGGGAGGTCAATCAAAAAACGCGATATTAATTAATCAAAGGTCCAACTGATCGCCGCGCCTGTATTGTAAATAGGCAGTTACAAATAATCCAGCCAAAGTAATAGGAATTAGACCTAAGACGATTCCAAATAGAAAAACTTCAATCATTTCAAGTTGTTTGAAAGGAGAAAAAAAGAGGTAATATCTCTCCCTAAATATTAATCCAAATTACCATCAATCTCAATGACCAAGAATTGGCAATTGACCCGGTAAGTAATTTTAGAGTACACAGAATTTCGCAGAAAGATTTATTTTTC